GCAGGCGAATACAAAAGGAATTCAAGTACAAATTGCAGGGCGTATTGACGGAAAAGAAATTGCACGTGTTGAATGGATCAGAGAGGGCAGAGTTCCTTTACAAACAATTGAAGCTAAAATTGATTATTGTTCCTATACAGTTCGAACTATTTATGGGGTCTTAGGAATCAAAATTTGGATATTCGTAGACGAAGAATAAAAAAACTTTCTTTATCTTTACATTTTATCCAACGATAAAAAACGAAAACTATGTAGTATAACACTATACAGTAATAAAAAATTGCAGTCTTCTTTTTTATGTTTAAGAATAAAATCAGCAATTCTATAAGGTTGAATAAAAATTTCCATCAAAACTCCTTTGATATAATTGCTATGCTTAGTGTGTGACTCGTTGGTTTAGGATTAGATTAAGATAAACAAAAAATAAAAAAGAACTTACCTATAACAGCAACTAATAACTATAGCATTAATAAATAACCTAAGCAACTCATTGCTTCGCATTATCTGGATAAATAAAATCAGTCAAGATATGATAGATTGATCATATCATTGTAGCAACTGAATTTTTTTTACAAAAAAAAGAATAAAGAAATATGATTCTAAGTTATGAAAGGTAATCGAAAAGTATGCGGATAAGTGGAAGGATGAAAGAAAGAGAGAAAAAATTGAATATTAATGATATATGATTCCAATTTGGAAAGTCTATGAGGTCACTGTAAGAAAAGCAATGTAATAAAGCATCAATACAGATTCATTCATAATAATTAGATAAATCTGTTCCGAAAACAAAAAAAATTAAGAGCCTTGAGCCAATAAAAACTGAGAAAATTGACTCAAAAACAAATTAAAAAATGAAATTCCAAATTTCATATAAGAGCTCCATTGTAGAATTCGGGCCTAATGATTAATCAAGAAGCGATGGGAACGACGGAACCCATGAATATAGAGGATTCTATTGAAAAACAAATCTTAGTAATTCATTGGACAGGATGGCGGAATAAACCAGAAACTTTATTATCTATTTTGATTTTTATTCTGAGACCTCCTGGGATAAACATTAAACTTAATATAGATATTGAAAGAGTAAATATTCGCCGGCGAAAAAATTTTTTTTTTTTTAATAAAAGTAATAAAATACGACAAAAAAAATGAAAAAGATAAAAGAAAATAAGGATTTGTTAGAATATTCTAACTCTAACAAAAACGACATTAGAGATGATGATATTACGTTATTTTTTAATAAATAGAATTCATCTTGGATTTCATTTCGAAAAAGACATATCACAAATTTAGAAGAGATCAGATGAAATTTAATACCATGATTAATAGAATTAATCATTAACTACATCTATAGCTTAATACAAGCTTTTTTAGTCCTTTTATTCGCGAGGAGCTGGATGAGAAGAAACTCTCACGTTCAGTTCTGTAGTAGAGATGGAATTTCTAATTTAGAAAAAACCCATCAACTATAACCCAAAAAGAACCAGATTTCGTAAACAACATCGAGGAAGACTAAAAGGAATATCTTCTCGTGGGAATCGTATTTGTTTTGGCAGATATGCTCTTCAAACACTTGAACCCGCTTGGATCACATCTAGACAAATAGAAGCAGGGCGACGAGCAATGACACGAAATGTACGACGTGGTGGAAAAATTTGGGTACGTATATTTCCAGACAAACCAGTTACAGTAAGACCCGCGGAAACGCGTATGGGTTCTGGGAAAGGATCCCCTGAGTATTGGGTAGCTGTGGTTAAACCAGGTAAAATCCTTTATGAAATGGGTGGTGTACCCGAAAATATAGCCAGAAAAGCTATTTCAATAGCGGCATCAAAAATGCCTATAAAAACCCAATTCATTATTTCTGAATAGGAATATAGAATGAAAAAGCTAAATAACATTTAAGAATAAAAAGATTATCAGTTTTCTTTTTTTGACAAACAATATTTTTTTACTTCGTCCTTTGCATTAAAAGAAGAGATACAAAAAAATGATATGATTCAACCACAAACCTATTTGAATGTAGCAGACAACAGCGGGGCTCGAGAATTGATGTGTATTCGAATAATAGGAGCTAGTAATCGCCGATATGCTCATATTGGTGACGTTATTGTTGCTGTAATCAAAGAAGCAATACCAAATACTCCTCTAGAAAGATCAGAAGTGATTAGAGCTGTAATTGTACGTACTTGTAAAGAACTCAAACGTAACAATGGGACGATAATACGATATGATGACAATGCCGCCGTTGTCATTGATCAAGAAGGAAATCCAAAAGGAACTCGAGTTTTTGGGGCGATCCCACGGGAATTGAGACAATTAAACTTTACTAAAATAGTTTCATTAGCTCCTGAGGTATTATAAGATCTAAATATCGATAGTTAGTATAGGATTAAAAAAAACTGGTATTGAAATAAAATTAATTAATAGATTGTGTATCACGCATATACCCTTAATAAGAAAATATTAAGAATTTAATTCATATATTAATATATAATTCGTCTATATCTATATATAAATAAAAGAAAAAGAACATGTTGATTATATCAAAATTATAGAACAATAAGGAATTTTAACTTATCATGGGGAAAGACACTATTGCTGATATAATAACCTCTATACGAAATGCTGACATGAATAGAAAAGGAACGGTTCGGATAGGATCGACTAACATCACCGAAAGCATTGTTAAAATCCTTTTACGAGAGGGTTTTATCGAAAACGTAAGGAAGCATCGCGAAAGCAACCAATATTTTTTGATTTTAACCCTAAGACACCGACGAAATAAGAAAGAATCCTATAAAACGATTTTAAATTTAAAGAGAATAAGTCGACCGGGTCTACGAATCTATTCTAACTCTCAACGAATTCCACGAATTTTAGGCGGAATAGGAATTGTAATCCTTTCGACTTCTCAAGGTATAATGACAGACCGAGAAGCTCGACTAAAAAGAATCGGCGGAGAAATTTTGTGTTATATATGGTAATCCTTCTAATATAAAAATTAGATATCTGGAACTTACGATTTGTGAAAAAAAGGGGGTTGTGTAATACCACCCCTGTTCAAAACAGTTTCGGATGTTTTACTTCGAATGAAATTAAAGAATTAATGAAAGTTTTCTTTCTGAATCACTTCCGAACGGCATGGTTCGGTTTTGTTTAGATACTAAAGATTTTTTTGATTTTAGGCCATGCTTCTGAAAGGATTCGACATATTTTTGTATAAGTATACCTCTAGGAGAAAAAAGTAAAATTTTGAGTAAGTTCTTAGGTATAAGTTAATCAGGGAACAGCCATTTTCTAGACTCCATAACAAGGATTCAAATGAGTAAGTGGTTTTTTTCAATTTCAACCATTCCTTTCACGAAGATACAATTCAAGATTCAAAAATATCAAGAAACTTTTTTTCGTCCACCAATAAATATATTCACAGAATTAAGGAATAACAACTATGAAAATAAGGGCTTCCGTTCGTAAAATTTGTGAAAAGTGTCGACTAATCCGCAGGAGGGGACGAATTATAGTAATTTGTTCCAACCCGAGGCATAAACAAAGACAAGGATAATCTTACTAAAGGAACTAAAGTAAAGGAAAAGGCACTTCCAAAGAGCTGGCAAAAAAAAAAAAAAAGGTCTGTTTTGACATGAAATGGATATATCCATATATTTCTTGTGAAATGAAAAAATATGGCAAAACCTATATTAAGAATTGGTTCACGTAAAAATACACGTAGTGGTTCACGTAAAAATGTACGTAGAATACCAAAGGGAGTTATTCATGTTCAAGCAAGTTTCAACAATACCATTGTGACCGTTACAGATGTACGAGGTCGAGTGATTTCTTGGTCCTCCGCAGGTACTTGCGGATTCCGGGGTACAAGAAGAGGAACACCTTTTGCTGCCCAAACCGCAGCAGGAAATGCTATTCGAGCAGTAGTGGATCAAGGTATGCAACGAGCTGAAGTAAGGATAAAAGGCCCCGGACTCGGAAGAGATGCAGCATTACGAGCTATTCGTAGAAGCGGTATACTTTTAAGTTTCGTACGAGATGTAACCCCTATGCCACATAATGGTTGTAGACCCCCTAAAAAAAGACGTGTATAGAACTAAATAAAGGCTGAAAGGGTTTCAAGAGAAATAAACGATTCAATGATCTGATCAAATAAAATTACTATGGTTCGAGAGAAAGTAAAAGTATCTACTCGGACACTACAGTGGAAGTGTGTTGAATCAAGAAGAGACAGTAAGCGTCTTTATTATGGACGCTTTATTCTGTCTCCACTTATGAAAGGTCAAGCCGACACAATAGGCATTGCGATGCGAAGAGCTTTACTTGGCGAAATAGAAGGAACATCTATTACACGTGCAAAATCTGAGAACATACCACATGACTATTCTAACATAGTAGGTATTCAAGAATCAGTACATGAAATTTTAATGAATTTGAACGAGATCGTATTAAGAAGTAATCTATATGGAGCGCGCAACGCGCTTATTTGTGTCCAAGGTCCTGGATATATAACTGCTCGAGACATAATTTTACCGCCCTCTGTGGAAATCATTGATAATACACAGCATATAGCTACCTTAACGGAACCAATAGATTTGTGTATTGAATTAAAAATCGAGAGGAATCGCGGATATAGTCTAAAAATGTCAAATAACTTTGAAGACAGAAGTTATCCTATCGATGCTGTATTCATGCCTGTTCAAAACGCGAATCATAGTATTCATTCTTATGGGAATGGGAATGAAAAACAAGAGATTCTTTTTCTAGAAATATGGACAAATGGAAGTTTAACTCCTAAAGAAGCACTTCATGAAGCCTCCCGGAATTTAATTAATTTATTTATTCCTTTTCTACATGTAGAAGAAGAAACGTTCTATTTAGAGAACAATCAACATCAAGTTACTTTACCCTTTTTTCCTTTTCATAATAGATTAGTTAACCTAAGAAAAAAAAAAAAAGAACTAGCCTTTCAATATATTTTTATTGACCAA